TATCAACAAAATTAATTGTTTCAAGACCAACCCGAATGAAATTGATTTGAAGTGACCTGACCCCCATCAGAACGAAACAAAATTCATTTGATGGATACATGTACCTACCAATTCGACGTAGATCCAAGATATTTTATTGAAGCATGTGCTGAAGGGATTTTGGTTGTGCTCTGAACCCAATTTTTAGAGAAAAAACAAATTTTGATAACTTGTTGATCCCCCAGATTTTCAGATTTCGATTTCTCATCTGTTAATTTCCTGGCTTAGTGTGATATGGAGATACGCCTCTCTGATCTTAACAAGAAGTTAATCAATGAATGAAAGTGAAAGTGGAAGAAATGAAGTTTAACCTTCTTTTTTTTATATTAATTTTCTAGAATCTTCAGAATAAAGATTCGAATGAGTGATTCATGAATATAAATGACGAAAACGAATCAAAAAATGCTATGGTATGGGATCAGAAAAGACGTAAAGATCCTTCGGATCTAGTCATACCATTCCATTATATTGACAATTTCAAAAAACTGCTCATACTATGAGCATAGTATGATGGCGGTCGGGCAATTATGCCCCCATCGTCTAGTGGTTCAGGACATCTCTCTTTCAAGGAGGCAGCGGGGATTCGACTTCCCCTGGGGGTAGGTTACTACGAAAGGAAGTTGATCATGGATTATCAATAAGACTCGAATAGACTCTTTCTGGGTCGATGCCCGAGCGGTTAATGGGGACGGACTGTAAATTCGTTGGCAATATGTCTACGCTGGTTCAAATCCAGCTCGGCCCAATAATTAATAATTCGCTGATTCACCATGAAATGATATAACCCCTTTAGTTTTCCAGAAATGTAAGATATGAAAGAATCAAAAAAGTCAAATTTTCTGATATATCCCCACCACTATTTTTTTATTTGTTCCATTTATTTTGTCTCATAAATTCTGATTCTGATCTTGCTAGTGATCTAGATTTCTATCAGGATTATTAAGTAGAAAGTCTAATGAAAAGAAGAAAGCAAAGACAAAAAGACGCTTTTTTCAATGAAAAATGGATTCTCAATCGATTTGGCAATAACGAAGGGATTACTAATAATCAATAATCCGTGCTGCTTTCTTCTTTCACTAAAGTGTATATTCATGTGGATATCACTCACGTCTCTGTTACAACAGGGCACTATTAATCGAAATCGAAATGGTTTGAATCAAATCATAAGAATACGGATGCTGTACGTTTTATTTATTTTATTTATCCGGGATTGTAGTTCAATTGGTCAGAGCACCGCCCTGTCAAGGCGGAAGCTGCGGGTTCGAGCCCCGTCAGTCCCGACGGATCCAAATCCAATAAAAAAATACATAATTATCTCTCTCCATTTTCTGTTAAACTGGGTACAAATGGTATAGTTTCATTCCCCGAGGTATCCTTCTTTTTCTTTGTTTTCCAAGAAAAGGAGATCATTAAAAAAAAGGAGTTTCGAACTTAACTCCTTGCTTTTTTCTATTTTCTGTTTGTTTGGGTTTATTTGTAAACCGTTTGGAAACAATGGAAGTGGAAAGCAGATTGTACAAGAAAGGCGGTAGGTTATCGAAAAGACAGAATGTAAAAGAATGATAAATCAAAATAAAGTCTTAAAATAGAAAGGAAAGGAATTCTTTTGAGTGAATCAGGAATCTAAGTTTGTATTGGTATGTGGATAAAAGATCCGCCTATGTTATACTATTCAATTCTCGACGATGAATCGACTTGATAGCTCAGATATTGTTATTCATGATATTGATCCGATTCAATATCATTGAAATCTAATCGATCCCATTGAATTGACAAACGAAAGATTTATCATCTCTATGGGATTAAAGGGATTAAATCCCGAGTTATTGCGAAGTAAAAAAAAAAAACGAAACGATGAGATTATGGAAGTAAATATTCTCGCATTTATTGCTACTGCACTGTTCATTCTAGTTCCTACTGCTTTTTTACTTATAATATATGTAAAAACGGTCAGTCAAAGTAATTAAAGTGATTAATTTGAATTACACTTGATTTCTTAGTTCTTATCAATGATTTAAGAACTCAAAAAAAGAATTCAATTTCCAAAATGCAATGAACGGACTAGAATCCGCAGTAGCCTCTAAGCTCCGATAGTAATAGTATGGTCGAACGATTCATTTTTGAATCGTTCGACCATACTATCCATTTTTATTATTGTAATCTAGAAAGATACAAACTGAATCGAGATCAATCTACAATATGTATATGGATCTTCATAAATGTTAATATCAATTAAATATATGGAATGTACATAGTATCTCAATTCTATTTCTTTGCTTCATCTATTTGTTTCCTTTATCTATTTTATTTTTGTTGATTCCAATCAATCTGAAATAATCGCGAGGCAACTCTTATTATTTTCTAATTTATAGAAAATTAAAAAGTAATCTTTTTTTTAGCATTTCAAAGAAGTAATTGATTGCGCGGTTTACAGATAATCCAAGGAGTTCTATGGTAACTTCTTCGGATTTCGAAATTCGAAAAGGGTTATTCTATCGATTTTGAATCCTTCAGCCATGATAGCAAACGCGTCAATAAAGCACAGCAGAAATAAAAGCCAATACAATTTCGGAATGAAGATATTTTTATTAATTCAATTTTTTAATTCGAAATTGAATTAAATTAATGAATTCAATATATTAAATAATTAATAAAGATTATTTATGCTTTGCAAAACGATCTATAAAAAAGTGATACAATTTGATTCCCCAACTCAATTCGTAGTATCTCTAGAGTCCACTCCTTCCCCATATTACGAGTGAAAGGGAAAATGTAAAGACTACCATTAACGCAGCCCAAGCGAGACTTACTATATCCATGTGAATTATGTCCCCTATCTCTCTGAATATGAAGGAATTATTCCATTAGTGTTTATTAATAATAGTGGAATCACTGGTGCAGAGTCAAAAGGGGATTCTGACCCAACACCCTTGATGAAAGACTCCAATAAATATGAAAAATTAAACTGCAGTTACGCTTTTCTTTTGAAGTATCAAAGGGAATGCTACTAATATATATATGTAGGAATACTGATACCTATTCTTTATTTTTCTTGTCCTTCATTATCATTAAGTAAAAGAAAAAAGCCAATTATCCATCCAATCTAATTCAAGACCCGGCCAGTAGACACGACATTAGTAATGGAAAAAATCGGTAACTCTTTATTTGATATGATAGCCCTTCCACTACTACAATCTTTCCTTGAATCCTAAATACAACGAGTTACGGCACTTTAATTTAAAGAAGGGAACCCCCAGCTGTTTCCAATCAAGAAAGTCTCAAGACTACGCGTGTTTTGCTGGGAAAAATTCGGCGAGTTATAACAGCAAAGGAGAATAAAGAATAAGGGATTTCGAGTCTTGTCTTTTGTTAATCAGGCGACACCCAGATTTGAACTGGGGAAAAAGGATTTGCAGTCCCCCACCTTACCGCTCGGCCATGCCGCCAAAACGATACAAAATCGATGAAAATATTCCCCTTTATTTGTTATTTGTTTTTTTGGGGGGGGCCGGCTCCTTCCCTTCAATTAATTTTATAGTATCTCAAAACACCCAATATCTAAATACCTCTCTTTTCTATTAAAAAACCAAATGGGAATTTTTTTCAGTTACAAAAGCCAAAATTCAGAACAAATTGGAACCATTAACTATATGACTGTAAATTCATGACCCACTCTTGGATTTACATCTCAAATTGTCTTTCCGTAATGATAAATGATATAAGAAAATCAAAATTGATATATAACTAATCAGTCTTGATTTTTTATTGAAAAAAAAACCTTCTCAACTCAATTTCAATTATAATGTCAATTATTAGTATATGTAAACCCCAAACATAAGTTGTGTTCCACAGTTAGCTTATGGGGTATATTATTTGTGTATGATGCCTGTTTATAGGGAATTGGCGCACACTTGTCGTACTGCAATTTTGATTGATTAGATTTTTGATTGATTAGATTGAAGAGAAAATAGAAATTTTGATAGAGTACGACATGTGCTGTCCCGAGTAGAAGTATGCAATAAAGGAGAGCGATGTATGGATAGATAGCTATAGCAGCGCGGGTTTAATAAATACAAGCCTTCTTATGCACTTCAATCGTATTCTAAAAATAAAAATTCTACGAAAAAAAGAAAAAGGAGTTCTCCGCAAATCATTTTTGGAACAATGGAATTCACGAAAGAGTTAAGTACTCAAAAAATGAACTTTCTATTGTTATATTGTTTCTGATTATTATGTCTTTATCTCCGTGAATGGATCAAATCCCGAATCCATTTATTTTTCTGATATCCAATCGGATTAGAATATGTAATATCATAATAATGGTATAAAGTGAATTTTCTATTCTAGACAAAATAAAAAAACTCCATAATTCTAAGTGGAATTTATCAATCCCTTTCCGTTTGGATCTGTCTCTTAGAAATTCCAATTTAACTAAGTCTAAAATTAAGTAATTAAGTCTAAAATCATCTTTTTTCCTCCGTTCATACGTATTTCATACATTCCATATATATGGAGTTGGGTAAAATTTCATGTGATTCAGTAAACAGAATCGAAATTCCATCATTGCTAGATCGATTCATATGATTCAATGCAGAATGAGAAAAGAATGGGATTTTTTGATAAATGGGAAATTCAAAATGCTCGGTGACGGAAATGCGGGAATGTCTACAATACCCGGGTTGAATCAGATACAATTTGAAGGATTTTGTAGGTTCATTGATCAGGGCTTAACAGAAGAACTTTATAAGTTTCCAAAAATTGAAGATACAGATCAAGAAATTGAATTTCAATTATTTGTGGAAACATATCAATTGGTAGAACCTTTGATAAAAGAAAGAGATGCTGTATATGAATCACTCACATATTCTTCTGAATTATATGTATCCGCAGGATTAATTTGGAAAAGCAGAGGGGATATGCAAGAACAAACAATTTTTATTGGAAACATTCCTCTAATGAAT